GGGGGTAGTATGGGATCCGTGGTCGGGGAGAAAATAACCCGTTTGATTGAGTACGCTACTCAAAAAAGTCTCCCTCTTATTATAGTGTGTGCTTCCGGGGGGGCGCGTATGCAAGAAGGTAGTTTGAGCTTGATGCAAATGGCTAAAATATCTTCTGCTTTATATGATTATCAATCAACTAAAAAGTTATTCTATGTACCAATCCTTACATCTCCTACTACAGGTGGGGTGACTGCTAGTTTTGGTATGTTGGGGGATATCATTATTGCCGAACCCAATGCCTACATTGCTTTTGCGGGTAAAAGAGTCATTGAACAAACATTGAATAAAACAGTACCTGAAGGTTCCCAAGCGGCTGAATATTTATTCCAGAAGGGCTTATTCGATCTAATCGTACCACGTAATCTTTTAAAAAGCGTTCTGAGTGAGTTATTTCAGCTCCACGCTTTCTTTCCTTTGAAGCAAAATGAAATCAAGTAGAATAGAGCATTAAGTTCCTTTTTTATTTGTAGCAAAGATGACTAAGTCCATTCTATACTCACTTAGATAGATACTTATAGATTTATACTAATTCAAATTTGAATTTAATAAAAATATGATATGAATATAATTAATAGAATCTATATAATAATTAGAATTATTATTAGAATTATTATTATATTATAAGTCTTTATATCTTTATTCTTTATCTTTATAAATAAAAATAACAGGTACAAATAGTAAATTGAGGTATCCTTTCTATGACAACTTTCGACTTTCCCTCTGTTTTGGTACCTTTAGTGGGCCTAGTATTTCCGGCAATGGCAATGGCTTCTTTATCTCTTCATGTTCAAAAAAATACGACTGTTTAGATCTGATGGGCCCAACTCTCATCCATTTTTTTTTCAAAACTTAGACTTGTATTTGTATCATAACACAGATATCTATTTATTTGAGTGGAATAAGTTATAACAGGTGGCTTCTGCCGAACATAAAGGAGGGACTCTTAGGCCTGTAGAAAAATGATCTATGGGTAAAGGAATTCTATCTATTTGCAAAACTATCAGGATCGCCGGATGGCTGAAATGTAAAGTCGGTGTATCTATATGTATATCCATGGGATTATACGAAGGGTATATTTTTATGTTAGATCTAACCAATTTGATTTGATAAATTACTCTTAAAGGTTCACAGCAAACTATTACTAGTTGATGAGAGTTATTTCGGAAACAAAAAGAGTAAGTCTGGGGTATTCTCTCAATTCCAATAAAACGAAACAAACCGGATCAAGTATGAGTTGTCGATCAGAACATATATGGATAGAACCTATAACGGGGTCGCGAAAAACAAGTAATTTCTGCTGGGCCGTTATCCTTTTTTTAGGTTCATTAGGATTCTTATTGGTTGGAACTTCCAGTTATCTTGGTAGAAACTTGATATCTTTATTTCCGTCTCAGCAAATCCTTTTTTTTCCACAAGGGATTGTGATGTCTTTCTATGGGATCGCGGGTCTCTTTATTAGCTCCTATTTGTGGTGCACAATTTCGTGGAATGTAGGGGGCGGTTATGATCGATTCGATAGAAAAGAAGGAATGGTGTGTATTTTTCGTTGGGGATTCCCTGGAAAAAATCGTCGCATCTTCCTCCGATTCCTTATAAAGGATATTCAGTCCGTCAGAATAGAAGTTAAAGAGGGTATTTATGCTCGCCGTGTCCTTTATATGGACATCAGAGGCCAGGGGGCCATTCCCTTGACTCGTACTGATGAGAATGTTACTCCGCGGGAAATTGAGCAAAAAGCTGCCGAATTGGCCTATTTCTTGTGTGTACCGATTGAAGTTTTTTGAGAAAAAATGCGCTGAGAGAATGAATGCTTTCTCAGCAGGAAGGAAAAACTCAAGAATCTCCTCCTTTTTCTATAACATAACTTAACCGAAGTTTCTTCATAACGCTCATTCGAGTCAAAGAAGACGTATACGGAAGAACTATAAAACAAAACTCTTTTTGTGGTCTTTTATGTGATGTGTATGGAAATCTACACAACTCGATTCAATAACAAAATAAGTAACAAATCAAAAAATAGATTCATCTTTTCTATTTTATATCAAATTTGAAATACCGAAATTTTTCTTTTTTTTTTTAGTCCAATATTCGTTGGAATTGATAGTTTAGATTCCGATAGATCCTATTTTGGAAATTCTTTCTTTTTTATCAATCGACGTTTCTTTTTATACTTTCTTTTGTGTTCCTTAATGACCAAACAGCTATCTTATAATGATAACTGGCCCATTTCTGTATTGTTTTGCCACTCATTTTTGATCATCACAATATTCTTCAGAAATTTCCCTCCTTTTTTTATTCCGTACTCTGAGGAGTCAGTGAAAATTTTTCAAAAGATAGGATCTTTTTCTATAATGATAGAAAAGAATATTCATTACTTAAATAAAGCGGTTCTTTCGGGCATTCACCGAAAGGGGATACTTGCTTCGAATTTGACCAATTGCGATATCTAGAAACAATATTTTTTGTTGATTATTTCTTCATTCGAATTCGAAGTGGATTCTTAATCTATTTCTGTATTCTTTCTACATTCAAAGACTAACTGCGAAATCATAAATAAAAAATAGTGAATAGATTCATAGGTTCGATACCTTGTAGTAATAATAGAACTAATGCATGAGAGAAATATTGAATCGCGTAGAGTTAACTAATGAGGGCGGTTCATTAAAAATGAATAGATGAAATGAAAAATGGCAAAAAAGAAAGCACTCACTCCTCTTTTATATCTTGCCTCTATAGTCTTTTTGCCCTGGTGGATTTCTCTCTTATTTAATAAAAGTCTTGAATCTTGGATTACTTATTGGTGGAATACTAGGCAATCCGAAATTTTTTTGAATGATATTCAAGAAAAGAATATTCTAGAAAAATTCATCGAATTAGAGGAAATCCTTCTATTGGAGGAAATGATCAAGGAATACTCGGAGACACATCTACAAAACCTTCGTATAGGAATCCATAAAGAAACGATCCAATTAATCAAGATACACAACGAGGATCGTATCCACACGATTTTGCACTTCTCGACAAATCTAATCGGTTTCGTTATTCTAAGCGGTTATTCTATTTTGGGTAATGAAGAACTTGTTATTCTGAACTCTTGGGCTCGGGAATTCCTCTATAATTTAAGTGACACAATAAAAGCCTTTTCTATTCTTTTATTAACCGATTTATGTATCGGATTCCATTCGCCCCATGGTTGGGAACTAATGATTGGCTCTGTCTACAAAGATTTTGGATTTGTTCATAATGATCAAATTGTATCTGGTCTTGTTTCTACTTTTCCAGTCATTCTAGATACAATTTTTAAATTTTGGATTTTTCGTTATTTAAATCGTGTTTCTCCGTCACTTGTAGTGATTTATCATTCAATGAATGATTAAAAAAGGATCCACTGATATTAATCCAATTCTATTCTAATGTTGCTTACTTTGTAGTTGTACATAAGCAAAGGATGAAAAATCATACTTACTCTTTATATTTCTGCCCAGCCCAAAGATTTATTATATATATATATATTTTATATATTTATATAAAAAATAGTAATTTTATTCCAGTAAAATTCTTCCAGTAAATAGCAGAATCGCGGATAGGGAACTAGATTAGCGACCTACCAAATTTATTGTATCAATTTTCGGGATCAATGGTTGGACCATGCAAACTAGAAAGACTCTTTCTTGGATAAAGAAACAAATAACTCGATCCATTTCCGTATCGCTTATGATATATATCATAACTCGGACATCCATTTCAAGTGCATATCCCATTTTTGCACAGCAGGGTTATGAAAATCCGCGAGAAGCGACTGGACGTATTGTATGTGCCAATTGCCATTTAGCTAATAAGCCCGTGGATATTGAAGTTCCGCAAGCGGTACTTCCAGATACTGTATTTGAAGCGGTTGTTCGAATCCCTTATGATATGCAACTCAAACAAGTTCTTGCTAATGGTAAAAAAGGTGCTTTGAATGTAGGGGCTGTTCTTATTTTACCGGAGGGTTTTGAATTAGCTCCTGCCGATCGGATTTCTCCCGAGATGAAAGAAAAGATAGGCAATCTGTCTTTTCAGAGCTATCGCCCCAATAAAAAAAATATTCTTGTGATAGGCCCTGTTCCTGGTCAGAAATATAGTGAAATCACTTTTCCTATCCTTTCCCCGGACCCCGCTACTAAGAAAGAGGTTCACTTCTTAAAATATCCTATATACGTAGGCGGAAACAGGGGAAGGGGTCAGATTTATCCCGACGGGAGCAAGAGTAACAATACAGTTTATAATGCTACAGCAGCAGGTATAGTAGGTAAAATAATACGAAAAGAAAAGGGGGGTTACGAGATAACCATAGCGGATGCATCGGATGGACGTCAAGTGGTTGATATTATCCCTCCGGGGCCAGAACTTCTTGTTTCAGAAGGCGAATCTATCAAATTGGATCAACCATTGACAAGTAATCCTAATGTGGGCGGATTTGGTCAGGGAGATGCGGAAATAGTACTTCAAGATCCCTTACGTGTCCAAGGCCTTTTGTTCTTCTTGGCATCTGTTATTTTGGCACAAATCTTTTTGGTTCTTAAAAAGAAACAGTTCGAGAAGGTTCAATTGTCAGAAATGAATTTCTAGATTCGCGGATTTATCAACATTGCGCTCATAACGTAAGACGTAGGTAAAAATAACAAAATTCTTTTTGACAATTCTATTTGATAAAAAAATTACATTATGAAAAACCTTTTGCTTATTTATACTCGTTTTTTTCTACGAGATGCCGGGAATTCCTTGTACCGAATTCCTAGTCATAGTCTGTAGATTGTGAAGAAGACTGTTTGACTTTGTTTTTTTAATCCAAATAAAATTGGGGTGGTCTTACTATAGTTACTATTATCACATTTCAATGTCATAAAACGCATCAATAGTGTTTTCTATTCGAATCGAATGAAAGTGGACTAGATACTAGACATAAGTAAGCGGGG